AATGATCGATTTGAAAACGCTGTAAGAAATGAAATGTCACAATATTTTTTTTATACATGCCGAAGTGATGGAAAACAAAGAATATCTTTTACACACCCACCCAGTTTGTCAACGTTTTTTGAAATGATACAACAAAAGACGCTTTTGTGCACGACAGAAAAGCTATCCTCAGAAGAGCTGTATAATAATTGGGTTTATACCAATGAAGAAAAACGAAACAACCTGAGCAACGAACTTATCAATCGAATTGAAGCTCTAGACAAGGGGTCTCTTGCTATGGATGTACTCGAAAAAAGGACTAGATTATGCAATGATGAGACTGAACAAGAATGCTTACCGAAAATGTATGATCCTCTTTTGAATGGACCCCATCGCGGAACAACCAAAGAATTGTATTCACATTCAAGCATAAACGATTATTTAATAACCTCGATAGAGGATTCCATAGAAACTCTTTGGATAAATAAACTTCATGATATCCTTCCTACTGATTCTCGAGAATTTGAACAAAAAATAGATACATTTGATAGAAAGTCATTATTGACAGATATTGGCCATTTATGGACCTCTATAAGTAAATTTGATGGGGAATCAACTCCTAATTTAATTTTTAATGAGCTTTTTTTATTTTCAGAACAAGAAAGGATTTCTTTTTTTAATCAATCGAAATATTTATTCGATGCAATTACAGCATATTCCAATGATCAAACGATTAGAAAAAACTCTATTGGAATAAAAATAAATGAAATAAATAAAAAGGTCCCGCGATGGTCATACAAATTGATTGACTATTTGGAAGAAGAGGAAAACGAAGAAGAAGAATCAACCGAGGATCGTGGTATTCGTTCACGAAAAGCCAAACGTGTAGTAATTTTTACTGATAACGAAACGAATAAAAAAACCAATACTACTAGTAATCGTGATCAAGGAGACGAGGTGGCTTTGATACGTTATTCGCAACAATCGGATTTTCGTCGAGATATAATAAAAGGCGCCATGCGTGCTCAAAGACGTAAAACAGTTACTTGGAAACTGTTTCAAACAACTGTGCACTCCCCGCTTTTTTTGGACAGAATAGACAAAACTTTTTTTTTTTCTTTTGATATTGATATCTCCAAAATGTTTAATTTAATTTTTAGGAATTGGATGGGTAGGGGCGCGGAATTAAAAATTTCGGATTCTGAAGAGGAAGAGGCGAAAGAAAAAGAAAAGGATAAAAAAAAAAGGGAAAATGAACGTATAACAATAGCAGAAACTTGGGATACTATTCTATTTGCTCAAACAATAAGAGGTTCCGTGTTAGTAACTCAATCAATTCTTCGAAAATATATGGTATTGCCCTCGTTGATAATAGCCAAAAATATTGGACGTGTGCTATTATTTCAATCACCCGAGTGGTACGAGGATTTGGAAGAGTGGAATAAAGAAATGCATGTTAAATGCACCTATAATGGTGTTCAATTATCAGAAACAGAATTTCCGAAAAATTGGTTAACCGACGGTATTCAGATAAAGATCCTATTTCCTTTCTGTCTGAAACCGTGGCACAGATCTAAGCTACAATCCCATCATAGAGATTCAACGAAAAATAAAGGGAAAAAATATAATTTTTTTTTTTTAACAGTTTGGGGAATGGAAACCGAACTGCCTTTTGGTTCTCCCCGAAAACTACCTTCCTTTTTTGAACCTATTTGGAAACAGCTTGAAAAAAAACTTAAAAAAGTAAAAAAAAAAAGTTTTCTAGCTCTAAAAATTAAACAAGAAAGAACAAAAAGGTTTCTAAAGGTATCAAAAGAAAGAACAAGATGGGTTATAAAAATAGTTCAATTTATAAAAATAATAATGAAAGAGCTTGCAAAAGTAAGTCCAATTCCATTATTTGGATTGAGAGAAGTATATGAATCGAATAGAAATATAAATAAAAAAAAAATTATAATAAGTAATCAGATGATTCATGAATCGTCCATTCGAATTAGATCCATGGATTGGACAAATTATTCACTGACAGAAAAAAAAATTAAGGATCTGGCTGATAGGACAAGTACAATCAGAAACCAAATCAAAAAAATAACAAAAGACAAGAAAAACATATTTATAACTACGGATGTAAACATTAGTCCTAACGAAACAAGTTGTGATGATAAACGATTAGAATCGCCGAAAAAGATTTGGCAGATATTAAAAAGAAGAAGTGCCCGACTAATACGTAAATGTCACTATTTTATGAAATTTTTTATTGAAAGGCTATACATGGATATCTTTTTACGTATCATTAACATTCTTAGAATCAATGTAAAAGTTTTCATTAAATCAAAAAAAAAAATTACTGATAAATACAGTTACAATGATGAAACAAATAAAATTCATTTTTTTTCGACTATAAAAAAGTCGATTTCTAATTCTAATATTAGTAATAACAATTCGCAGATTTTTTGTGACCTCTCTTCCTTGTCACAGGCATATGTATTTTATAAATTATCACAAAACCAAGTTATTAACAAGCATCGCTTGAAATCCGTATTTCAATATCACGAAACAATTCCTTTTATTAAGGATAGAATAAAATATTTTTTTGGAACACAGGGAATATTTAATTACGAATCAAAGCATAAGAAACTTCGCGGTTTTGGAATGAATGAATGGAAAAGCTGGTTAATGGGTAATGATCACTATCAATACGATTTATCTCAGACTAGGTGGTCTAGATTAGTACCGCAAAAATGGAGAAATGGAATAAATAAAATTTTTATGGTTCAAAATAGAAACTCAACAAATTTTGATTCAAAAGACCAATTAATTCATTACGAGAAACAAAACTATTATGCAGAAAATTCATTACCGAGTCAAAAAGATAAATTAAAAAACTACAAATATGCTCTTTTATCAAATAAATATATTCATTATGAAGATAAGAAGGGTTCATATATTTGTGGGTCGCCATTACAAGTACAAGAGGCCCAAGGTATTCCCTATAATTATTACAATACATATAATCCTGAATTTTTTTATTTTTCAGGAGATATAGATCTTAGTAATTATCTACGAGAAGGTTATATTATTGATAGGGATAAAAATCCGGATAGAAAATATTTTGATTGGGGAACTATTAATTTTTGTCTTAGAAAAAAGATCGATATTGAGGAATGGACAAATATAGACATCGGGGCCAGCGCCAACATTAATAAAAATACTAAGACTCGGATTAATTATTATCAAATAATTGATAAAAAAAAAATTGACAAGAAGGATCTTTTTAACCTCGCGATTCATAAACAAATCAACCCAGCCAATCAAACAAAAGCATCTTTTGACTGGATGGGAATGAATGAAGAAATACTAAATTGGCCGATATCTAATCTGGAACTTTGGTTTTTCCCAGAATTTTCGTTACTTTATGATGCATATAAGATTCAACCGTGGATCATACCAATCAATTTACTTCTTTTTAAATTAAAAAAAATTTATTTTTATATAAATAAAAATATTAGTGAAAATAACAAAATAAATAAAAATAAAAAAAAATCTCTTGAATTAGAGAATCGAAATCAAGAAGAAAAACAACATCCAGTGCAAGGAGATCTTAGATCATATGCACAAAACCCAAATAATCTTGCATCTGATCCATCAAAAAAACAAAAAGATGTTAAAGAAGATTATGGGGGATCAGACATTAAAAAACGCAGAAATAAAAAAAAATCTAAGAGCAACATAGCAGCGGAATTGGATTTCTTCCTGAAAAGATATTTTCTTTTTCAATTGAAATGGAATAATGCTTTTAACCAAAAAATAATAAATAATGTCAAGGTATATTGTCTACTCCTTAGATTGAGAAATCCAAAGGAAATGGCTATATCCTCTATTCAAAGAGACGAAATGAGTCTGGATGTAATGCTGATTCCGAAGGCTATAACTCTTGCAAAATTGATAAAAAGGGGACTGTTGATTATTGAACCAGCCCGGTTATCCATAAAATGGGATGGACAATTTATCATGTACCAAACCATAGCTGTTTCACGGGTTCATAAGAGTAAGTACCAAACTAATGGAAGATGCCAAGAAAAAATAAATGTTGATACGCATGGTCTTAATGAATCCATTGCACGACATGAAAAGTTGTTTGGTAATAGAGACGAAAATCATTATGATTTTATTGTTCCTGAAAATATTTTATCTCCTAGACGTCGTAGAGAATTGAGAATAAAAATTTGTTTAAATTCGATAAATTTAAATGTTTTGGATAAAAACCGGGTATTTTGCAATGGGAAAAATGCAAGGAACTGTGGTCAATTTTTTTATGAGGATAAGCATCTTGATGTAGATACAAATAAATTTAGTAAGTTAAAAAGTTTTCTTTGGCCCAATTATCGATTAGAAGATTTAGCTTGTATGAATCGTTATTGGTTTGATACCAATAATGGTAGTCGTTTCAGTATGTCAAGGATCCATATGTATCCACGATTGATAATTGGTTGATGGTACATTTCCATGGATCAAGTGGCATATTCGGTATGGTATATGAAGACAAACAAAAAAACACACGCCTTGCCTTGTGTTATATTACATTCTGGTACATGATACTAATTCAATGACCTTATCTTAGCTTAGCTATTATATCTAGTAATGAATCGTTATAATCTTCTTAGGCCCCAACCCTTCTTTTTTGTGGGTTAGAAATGGACCGCCCTTTTGTATCCGTATCCGCATCCCCACAAAATTGAAAATTTTAATTTTATTGATTAATTGCAATTGCATTGAAAAAAAAAAGAATTATATAAATAAATACAGATTATTGTGTATAACAAATTAAAATGACTGGCATTATTATTACTGATCAGTAAAATCCATATCTGTAAAAAAATAAAGAAAAAGGGAAGAAGAATTCTTTTTATGGTAAAAAATTTATTCATTTCAGTTATTTCGCAAGAAGAAAAAGAAGAAAATAAGGGGTCTGTTGAATTTCAAGTATTTAGTTTCACCAATAAGATACGTAGACTTACTTCCCATTTGGAATTGCACAGAAAAGACTATTTATCTCAGAGAGGTCTACGGAAAATTCTGGGAAAACGTCAACGGCTGCTGGCTTATTTGTCAAATAAAAATAGAGTACGTTATAAAGAGTTAATTAGTAAATTGGATATTAGGGAGCTAAAAACTCGTTAAGTTAATTTTAACATGAATTTTTCATTATTTTATTTATATATTTATATTATTTATTTTATTATATTTAAAAATTTTGATGAACTTCATTTCGTTTTGGGCAATTCGTGGAATAATGTAATGAATCGGGGAAAAAATATATGATTGTACCAACTACAAGAAAAGACCTCATGATAGTAAATATGGGTCCTCACCACCCATCAATGCATGGTGTTCTTCGACTCATCGTTACTCTAGATGGGGAAGATGTTATTGACTGTGAACCCATATTGGGTTATTTACACAGAGGAATGGAAAAAATTGCGGAAAATCGAACAATTATACAATATCTTCCTTATGTAACACGCTGGGATTATTTAGCTACTATGTTTACAGAGGCAATAACGGTAAATGGACCAGAACAGTTGGGAAATATTCAAGTACCGAAAAGAGCGAGCTATATTAGAGTAATTATGCTAGAACTGAGTCGTATAGCTTCTCATTTGTTATGGCTCGGACCGTTTATGGCGGATATCGGCGCGCAGACTCCTTTCTTCTATATTTTACGAGAGCGGGAGTTGATATATGACCTATTCGAATCTGCCACAGGTATGCGGATGATGCATAATTATTTACGTATAGGGGGGGTAGCTGCTGATCTCCCTTATGGCTGGATAGATAAATGTTTGGATTTCTGTGATTATTTTTTAACAGGGGTTACTGAATATCAAAAGCTTATTACGCGTAATCCCATTTTTTTGGAACGAGTTGAAGGGGTGGGCATTATTGGTGGAGAGGAAGCAATAAATTGGGGTTTATCGGGACCAATGCTACGAGCTTCCGGAATTCAATGGGATCTTCGTAAAGTCGATCATTATGAGTGTTACGACGAATTTGATTGGGAAGTACAATGGCAAAAAGAAGGAGATTCATTAGCTCGTTATTTAGTTCGAATCAGTGAAATGACGGAATCCATAAAAATTATTCAACAGGCTCTGGAAGGAATTCCAGGGGGGCCCTATGAGAATTTAGAGGTACGGCGCTTTGATAGAACAAAAGATTCCGAATGGAATGATTTTGATTATCGATTCATTAGTAAAAAACCTTCGCCCACTTTTGAATTGTCTAAACAAGAACTTTATGTGAGAGTGGAAGCCCCAAAAGGGGAGTTGGGAATTTTTTTGATAGGCGATCGGAGTGTTTTTCCCTGGAGATGGAAAATACGTCCACCCGGTTTTATCAATTTGCAAATTCTTCCTCAGCTAGTTAAAAGAATTAAATTGGCCGATATTATGACAATACTAGGTAGTATAGATATTATTATGGGAGAAGTTGATCGTTGAAATGATAATTGATACAACAAAAGTACAAGCTATCAATTCTTTTTCCAGACCGGAATCCTTACAAGAAGTTTATGGGCTCATATGGTTACTTGTTCCTATTTTTACTCCTGTATTGGGAATCATAATAGGGGTACTAGTTATTGTGTGGTTAGAAAGACAAATATCCGCAGGGGTACAACAACGTATTGGACCTGAATACGCGGGTCCTTTGGGAATTCTTCAAGCTCTAGCAGATGGTACCAAACTACTTTTGAAAGAGGATCTTCTACCATCTAGAGGAGATATTCGTTTATTCAGTATCGGACCATCTATAGCGGTCATATCCATTTTACTAAGTTATTCAGTAATTCCTTTTGGCTATCACCTTGTTTTAGCCGATCTCAGTATAGGGGTTTTTTTATGGATTGCCATTTCCAGTATTGCTCCTATTGGACTTCTTATGTCAGGATATGGATCGAATAATAAATATTCCTTTTTAGGTGGTCTACGAGCTGCTGCTCAATCGATTAGTTATGAAATACCACTAACTCCATGTGTGCTATCAATATCTCTACGTGCGATTCGTTGGGACATGTACTTTTTTTTTACCGATCGATTTTCGTTCTAGTAAAAATAAAAAAGGTTGAATGTATTGAATAGATATCCTCATTTTTTTATTCATCATTCGGGGCGATGAATTAAAACAGATAGTTATATGAGTGAAACAAAACAGCTTAGAAATTGGCAGTAAAAAGGTTGAGTCTCATTCCCTAGGTACAAGAGTTAAGCGAACGTAAATATAAACAGTAGAAACAGATTACCCCAAGATTGGTTGATTAGCCATCATATCATAGTTTGAAGCGGGTACAAAAGATCGGATGTATGGAGTTTTTATTACTATTTATTGTATGTATTACCATACCGGGGATCGAACAAAAATTAGTGGACGGGTAGGAATACCAAGGTGCACAAAGGATTAGTAATGGAGATAATGTAAGTAAATTATCCAAGAGGATATTTCTGCATAAATAAAAGGAATCCTAATGGGGCTTTAAGTTGGTAGAAATGATCAAGCAGTACTTCCTCATGATCCCGATCCAGAGTATGCTCCTACCCACTGATTAAACAAATTACTATCGGGAACGAAGTAATCCTTTATTAATTTTTTTAGAGTCCTTTTTTTGTGAGAAAGAAGAATAGAATATTAATGAAATAAATTAATGTAATTGCAATGCAAAAAATAAAATTCTAAAGGATGAGATCAATTCAGAAGCATTTTTTTTATTATAGCAGACAGAATTGCATTGGTCTAATTTGTGACTCTCCGATGTATCTTCACTCTACCTACCCTACAAGACAAGTATATCGAGATAATATCGAACCGGTCCTTATATTTATTTCTGGCCATTGAGGAGCCGTATGAAGCTTAAGTCTCATGTACGGTTTTGTAATAGCGATGAGAATAGTTATGTTATCACCGACTATGATTATCTAATAGTTCAAGTACAGTTGATATAGTTGAGGCGCAGTCAAAATATGGTTTTTGGGGTTGGAATCTGTGGCGCCAACCTATAGGGTTTACTGTTTTTTTAATTTCTTCCCTAGCAGAGTGCGAAAGACTACCTTTTGATTTACCAGAAGCAGAAGAAGAATTAGTAGCAGGTTATCAAACCGAATATTCAGGCATAAAATTTGGTTTATTTTACGTTGCTTCCTATCTAAATCTACTAGTTTCTTCATTATTTGTAACAGTTCTTTACTTGGGAGGGTGGAATCTCTCTATTCCGTACATATTAATTCCCCAGCTTTTCGGAATAAATGAAGTGGGTGGAGTCTTTGGAACGACAATTGGTATCTTTATTACATTAGCTAAAGCTTATTTGTTCCTGTTCATTCCTATCACAACAAGATGGACTTTACCTAGGATGAGAGTGGACCAACTATTAAATCTTGGGTGGAAATTCCTTTTACCTATTTCTTTAGGTAATCTATTATTGACAACTTCTTCCCAACTCTTTTCACTGTAAAGGCACAGGATATTCTAGATTCATAGCTTCTCTCAAACAAGAGAAAGAAACATCAAATTATTCATAAATATTCAAGATATGTTCCCCATGGTAACTGGGTTCATGAATTATGGCCAACAAACAGTACGGGCTGCAAGGTATATCGGTCAAAGTTTTATGATTACGTTATCCCATGCTAATCGTTTACCTGTAACTATTCAATATCCTTATGAAAAATTGATCACATCAGAGCGTTTCCGCGGTCGAATCCACTTTGAATTTGATAAATGTATTGCTTGTGAAGTATGTGTTCGGGTATGCCCTATAGATCTACCCGTTGTTGATTGGAAATTGGAAACTTATATTAGAAAGAAACGCTTGCTTAATTACAGTATTGATTTCGGAATCTGTATATTTTGTGGTAACTGCGTTGAATATTGTCCAACGAATTGTTTATCAATGACTGAAGAATATGAACTTTCTACTTATGATCGTCACGAGTTGAATTATAATCAAATTGCTTTGGGACGGTTGCCAATGTCAGTAATTGGAGATTACACAATTCGAACAATTATGAATTCGACTCAAATCAAAAAAGACACGGTTAAACCACTTGATTCAAGAACAATTACCAATTACTAAGATTAAGTTTTGATCTAAAGGAGCGAAACTTCTTTCATTTTTTTTAGTCAATAACTAAAAATCCGAACTATGGGGTGGTGAGAATAATGATTTGCTTTGGATTGAAAATAGATTCATATAAATAATATATTATATATATGAATTTTTTAATTGAATAATAATTAATAATAAATAAATTTAATTTCGAACGAAACTTTCGGATAGAGAAACGGATAGATAAATAGTATCTATCATTCAATTAATAAGTGTATCCATATCAACCCAAACCCCATTAGGTTTAGGAGTGTATCAAAAAAATAGGGTAACTTCTTTTTTTCCTGGTTTGGTCAATAGGATCATGAAAAATTTCGACTTAATTTATCTCTTATTTTACATAGAATGGATTTACCTGGACCAATACATGATTTTCTTTTAGTTTTTTGGGGATTGGGTCTTATAGTGGGAGGTCTAGGAGTGGTATTACTTACCAATCCAATTTTTTCTGCTTTTTCATTGGGATTGGTTCTTGTTTGTACATCCTTATTCCATATTCCATCGAACTCCCATTTTGTAGCTGCGGCGCAGCTCCTTATTTATGTGGGAGCAATAAATGTATTAATTGTATTTGCCGTGATGTTTATGAATGGTTCAGAATATTACAATGATTTACGTCTTTGGACTGTTGGAGATGGAGTCACTTCGCTCGTTTGTACAAGTATTTTTGTTTCACTAATTACTACTATCCCAGATACGTCATGGTACGGGATTCTTTGGACTACAAGGTCAAACCAGATTATAGAGCAGGACTTGATAAATAATGGTCAACAAATTGGGATTCATTTATCAACAGATTTTTTTCTTCCATTTGAACTTGTTTCAATAATTCTTTTAGTTGCCTTGATAGGTGCAATTGCTATGGCTCGGCAATACTAAATACTTAGTAATATTAATTAAATTCTACTAATTTAACTAATCTAATCAAGGGCTTGTTCTTTTCTTTAAATTATATTTATTGTTCATGTCTAAAATTCAAAAATGTAAATGATCTTAGTTAGATCTATTATCTATTACCAATACCGTCTTTTATTACGTACTTTTAGATTATATTTTAGTTAATTTTAGATTATATTTTAGTTAATTGAATAGGTTTAATTGTTGTTCATATTGAAACGAATCGAGATTGATGAGGAATTGGTCAATGATGCTCGAGCATGTACTTGTTTTGAGTGCCTATTTATTATCCGTCGGTATCTATGGATTGATTACAAGTCGAAATATGGTTCGAGCGCTTATGTGTCTTGAGCTTATACTGAATGCAGTTAATATAAATTTCGTAACATTTTCTGATTTATTTGATAGTCGCCAATTAAAAGGAGACGTTTTCTCGATTTTTGTTATAGCAATTGCAGCTGCTGAAGCAGCTATTGGATTAGCTATTATTTCATCAATTCATCGTAACAGAAAATCAACTCGTATCAATCAATCTAATTTGTTGAATAAATAAATAAAATAGTAGTAATCATATACATATAAATAAAAATATAGAACATCCTCAAATTTTAATTGGTATGTGCGACATAAGCATATGGTGCTGTTTGCTAAAACGTAATAAATCAAAGTATCTTGGCCCTCTTTCATGAACAGATCCGGAAGCAGATTGATTCTGGTAAATCTAAAGCATTGATTCGTCTGGTGTCTACAATATATAATTCATTTGCTACTTTACTAGATCGAAAATTTATGATGTTAAAAAAAATTTATAAATCCAATGTCACATTCAGTAAAGATTTATGATACGTGTATAGGATGTACTCAATGTGTACGAGCCTGCCCCACGGATGTATTAGAAATGATACCTTGGGACGGGTGTAAAGCTAAGCAAATTGCTTCTGCCCCAAGAACCGAAGACTGTGTAGGTTGTAAAAGGTGTGAATCTGCTTGTCCGACGGATTTCTTGAGTGTCCGGGTTTATTTATGGCATGAGACAACTCGTAGCATGGGTCTAGCTTATTGATACGTTCCAGAAAATTCCACTTGAATCCATTTTTTTTATCTTTACCGACAAAAACCCGTACTCGATAAATTATATTATTTTCTTTCGAGCACGGGTTTTTCTGGTCAAAGTGTATCTTGTCTTTACCACGAATGATTTTCCTTGGTTAACAATAATTGTTGTTTTGCCGATATTCGCGGGTACTTTAATTTTATTTTTTCCTCATCGAGGAAATAAGGTTATTCGATGGTATACTATTTGTATATGTCTATTAGAACTGCTTCTAACGGCCTATGCATTCTGTTATCATTTCAAATTTGACGATCCGTTAATCCAATTAGAACAGGATTATAAATTTATTAATTTTTTTTGTTTTCACTGGAGACTGGGAATAGACGGACTTTCCATAGGACCCATTTTACTCACGGGATTCATCACTACTTTAGCTACTTTAGCGGCTTGGCCGGTTACTCGAGATTCGAGATTGTTCCATTTCCTCATGTTAGCAATGTACAGCGGTCAAATAGGATCATTTTCTTCTCGGGATCTTTTACTTTTTTTTATCATGTGGGAGTTAGAATTAATTCCTGTTTACCTACTTCTATCCATGTGGGGGGGGAAGAAACGTTTGTACTCAGCTACAAAATTTATTTTGTACACCGCAGGGGGTTCCATTTTTCTCTTAATGGGAGTTCTGGGTATGGGTTTATATGGTTTCAATGAACCAACATTAAATTTTGAAACATCAGCCAATCAATCGTATCCCATGGCATTGGAAATAATATTCTATTTTGGATTTCTTATTGCTTATGCTGTCAAATTGCCGATTATACCCCTACATACATGGTTACCAGATACCCACGGAGAAGCACATTACAGTACATGTATGCTTTTAGCAGGAATTTTATTAAAAATGGGAGCATATGGGTTAGTTAGGATCAATATGGAATTATTACCCCATGCGCATTCTATATTTTCTCCCTGGTTAATGATAGTAGGCGCAATTCAAATAATCTATGCAGCTTCAACATCTCCCGGTCAGCGCAATTTAAAAAAGAGAATTGCCTATTCCTCCGTATCTCATATGGGTTTCATAATTATAGGAATTGGTTCCCTAACTGATACAGGACTCAACGGGGCCATTTTACAAATGATTTCTCATGGATTTATTGGTGCTGCACTTTTTTTCTTGGCAGGAACGAGTTACGATAGAATACGTCTTGTTTATCTCGACGAAATGGGAGGAATAGCTATCCCAATGCCAAAAATATTTACAATGTTCAGCAGCTTCTCGATGGCTTCTCTTGCATTGCCTGGAATGAGTGGTTTTGTTGCTGAATTGGTAGTATTTTTGGGGCTAATTACGAGCCAAAAATATCTTTTAATTCCAAAAATACTAATAACTTTTGTAACGGCAATTGGAATGATATTAACTCCTATTTATTCATTATCTATGTTACGTCAGATGTTCTATGGATACAAGCAATTTTCTTTTCACAATTCTCATTTTTTTGATTCTGGACCGCGAGAACTTTTTGTTTCAATCTGTATCTTTCTACCCGTAATAGGTATTGGTATTTATCCGGATTTCGTTCTCTCACTATCAATTGACAAGGTAGAAGCTATTCTAGCTAATTACTTTTATAGATAGTTTTCATCAATAAGGCATATAAAAAGAAAGAAAAAGAATACTTATTTATATTAAAAATATTTTTAGTAAAATTAAAAATTAATTGTAATCGCGTAATCCGATACTTTTGTATGAGTTTTTGAGAACCATTTGAATCACTACTTGATTCAAATGGTTCTCAAAAACTCATACAAACTTTCGTTATATATGCTATTCCTACGTATTGTGTATTGTATTCGTAAGGCCTTTTCTTCAATTAGATGTTAATGCGAATGAACCATAACTGTGTAGCCCTATTCCTAATAGATTTACTCCAAAATAGCATATCCAAATTATAAAAAATCCCATAGAAGCCACAATTGCGGAATTCGAGCCTTGCAAATTTTCATTTGTTCGAGTATGTAAATAAATTGCGAATATTGTCCAAGTAATAAATGCCCAAGTTTCCTTTGGGTCCCAATTCCAATATGATCCCCACGCTTCATTAGCCCATACTGCTCCCGAAAGAATACCTATGGTTAAAAATATAAAACCGAGACTAATAACACGAGAACTCCAACAATCCAATTGCTGAATTAATCGATACCTGTGATAATTTCTAAACGAAATAAAACAATTGTTTTGTAAAACATTGCTTATTTCATTCACGTGTTGGATTTCGCCAAAGGAAAATGGTCCAATCGGTAAATGATTTCTTTTATATTTACCAAAAATATCTATATTTTTTCGAAATGTAATGACTAAAAGAGCTACTGATAATAATGATCCACACAAAAGAGCTGCATAGCTCAATACCATCATACTTACGTGCATCATTAACCACTGTGATTGTAGAGCAGGTACTAATATTGCGGATTGATGCATTTTAGTTAAAAGACCCGAAGTAGCAAATCCTTGGGTAAAAATGGCACTGGGTGCAGTTATTGTATTTAAATTATTTTTATGGTTCCTAAAATAGGGAATCATATGAATAATGGAGAAACTCCATGAAAGGAACATTAATGATTCATATAAATCACTTAAGGGTAAATGTCCTGAATAAATCCAACGAAGAACTAATAATCCTGTTATACATAAAAAAGTGGCTACCATTCCTTTTTCCGACGAATCATATAATCCTACGATTTGGTTGACTAATAAGTTCATCAAATAAATCGTAATTACAATTGAAACAATCGACAAAGAAATGTGAGTTAATATATGTTCTAAAGTAAAAAATATCATAAAAAATCCTAAAAAAATAGGATGTCCTCCAACAATGGAATGGAAATCCGAAATTTAATTCTATACATTATAGGAGTTATTCTAGTATTTATTTTACTAGTATTTTCAAAGTATTTGTTATAAGATGCCGCCACTCGGACTCGAACCGAGATGCTCTAGCACTGCTTCCTAAGAGCAGCGTGTCTACCGATTTCACCATAGCGGCTTGCTAGAAATCATAATAGCCTACCTACCCTCAATCGTCTAGGTTGAAGGGGGCAATTCAATGCAATACAATATTTTAAGTAAACATTAAAAAATATAGTTCAAATAGTAATTTGAATGTTCAATAATCATTACCTTAGTCGTGTGGGATGGTGTTATGTTAGTTTTAACAATGCAACGGCCTTTTGTGCGGTTTAAGCTCTTATGCAATTGAGGGGTTGTAACTAGATAGTTCTGTTTTAAACCCATGCCCCTTAAATTTTAATTTTATATTATATTTTATATCCCGTTCTTCTTTTTTTATGATTTATTTCTCATTTATCTGATCTGATTTTATTAATATTAATACGAAATACGAATAAAAAAAATAAATAGAAAAAGCTTCAGAACCCTTACCTAATTTAATAAAACTAGACTGTAAAACTCTTTCTATTTATTGTAATTGATCAAGAAAGTATATCTAATATAAATTATAAAAATAGGTAGTTAATTGGTTAAATGCTTAAACGGTATGTGATAAAAAAAAAAGCCCGTTTTTTTTATTCCAGTTCTGCCCAAGCTGAAGTGACGAATAACAAATTGACATATATTATAGAGTTTACCACAAACATAAGTTGTTTTATTGGAAGAAATATAAGCAACTCAACCAGTTCCACAATGAACTAGTTCACAACCAATTAATGATTCCTAATAAATAAATTAAGTAAAATAATGAGGTCTCTTTTTTTTTATGTTTATCGGGTTGAGTTATTGGTGGATTATAGGATCCATATCAGAATCAAGTACTTTATTTATTTTTTACTTGTTCTATTTGTATGGATATAGATTATTGTAATAATCTAGTGGTTGAAAATTAAATATAATATTCCGTATCTTCATAAATATTTAATTAAGTAATAACTTTGACTTAATCTTATCATTTGACCAACTATAACTTCTTTATTTTAATATTTAAACTGGAAAGAAAAAAATGAAAGTTTTTAAAAATAACTAAAATTTAATATCTTTATTTTATTTATATTTTTTTTTACTCTTTTTTGTTTGCTACTTTCGAAATATATAAGAGCTGGTGAATCGGAAACAATTAAACAATAAAAAAAAATTAATTTGATTATGGAACATACATATCAATATGCGTGGATCATACCTTTCGTTCCCCTTCCAGTTCCTATAGCAATAGGGGTGGGGCTTCTCCTTGTTCCAGCGGCAACAAAAAGCATTCGTCGTATATGGGCTTTTCCTAGTGTTTTATTACTAAGTATCATTATGATTTTTTCAGCCGATCTGTCTATTCAGCAAATAAACGGCAGTCCTATCTACCAATATGTATGGTCTTGGACCATCAATAATGATTTTTCCTTAGATTTTGGCCACTTGATAGATCCGCTTACTTCCATTATGTCAATATTAATTACTACTGTTGGGATAATGGTTCTTATTTATAGTGATAATTATATGTCTCATGATCAAGGCTATTTGAGATTTTTTGCTTATATGAGTTTTTCTAATGCTTCCATGTTGGGATTAGTTACTAGTTCAAATTTGATACAAATTTATTTTTTTTGGGAATTAGTTGGAATGTGTTCGTATCTACTAATAGGTTTTTGGTTCACACGACCCCTTGCGGCAAGTGCTTGTCAAAAAGCCTTTGTAACTAATCGTGTAGGGGATTTTGGTTTATTTTTAGGAATCTTAGGTCTTTATTGGATAACGGGGAGTTTTGAATTTCGAGATTTGTTCGAAATATCCAATAATTTGATTGATAATGGGACCAATTCTTTATTTATTACTTTGTGTGCTTCCCTATTATTTGTCGGTGCGGTTGCTAAATCTGCGCAATTCCCCCTTCATGTATGGTTACCTGATGCCATGGAAGGCCCTACTCCTATTTCGGCTCTTATACATGCTGCTACTATGGTAGCCGCGGGAATTTTTCTTGTAGCTCGGCTTTTTCCTCTTTTTACAGCCATACCTTACATAATGAATATAATTTCTTTGGTAGGTATAATAACAATACTATTAGGAGCCACCTTGGCTATTGCTCAAAGAGACATTAAAAGAAGTTTAGCCTATTCTACAATGTCTCAATTGGGTTATATTATGTTAGCTTTAGGTATGGGATCTTATCGAGCTGCTTTATTTCATTTGATCACCCATGCCTATTCGAAAGCATTATTATTTTTAGGATCCGGATCCATTATTCATTCAATGGAAACCATTGTTGGATATTCTCCAGATAAAAGCCAGAACATGGCTCTTATGGGCGGTTTAACAAAATATGTGCCGATTACAAAAACTTCATTTTTATTAGGTACACTTTCTCTTTGTGGTATTCCACCCCTTGCTTGTTTTTGGTCCAAAGACGAAATTCTTAATGATAGTTGGTTGTATTCACCTATTTTCGCAATAATAGCTTGTTTCACAGCAGGGTTAACTGCATTTTATATGTTTCGGATGTATTTACTTACTTTTGAAGGGCATTTAAACGTTAATTTTAAAAATTACAGCGGAAAAAAAAATAATGCGTTCTATTCAATATCCATATGGGGCAAAAAGGGGTCGAAAGTTATAAAAAAAAATTTTCTTTTATCAACAATGAATAATAATGAGGGGGGTTATTTTTTTTCGAAAAAAGCATATCCAATTGATAGTAATGTAGTACGAAATATGATGCGACCCCTTATTACTATTAATAATGATTTTTCCAATAAAAAAACTTCCACGTATCCTTATGAATCGGACAATACTATGTTGTTGCCACTTCTTGTATTGGTCTTATTTACTTTGCTCGTTGCATCCATAGGAATTCCTTTTGGTCAAGAAAGAATTAATTTTGATATATTATCAAAATGGTTAACTCCATCGATAAATTTTTTACATTCAAATTCGAACAATTATTTTTATTGGTATGAATTTGTGATAAATGCAATTTTTTCAGTCAGTATAGCGTATTTCGGAATATTTATAGCGTCTCTTTTATATGGGCCTGCTTATTCATATTTTCAAAATTTTAACTTAATAAATTTATTTGTAAAAATGGGCCCTAGGAGAATTTTCTGGGACAAAATAATAAATGTAATATATAATTGGTCATATAATCGCGGTTACATAGACTTTTTTTATGCAAAGACCTTAACTAGGGGTATAAGGGGATTGGCGGAACTAACTAATTTTTTTGATAAACAAGTAATTGATGGAATTACGAATGGTATTGGTGTTACAAGTTTCTTTGTAGCAGAAATTTTTAAATATGTAGGCGGAGGGCGAATCTCTTCTTATCTATTCTTTTACTTATTTTATGTATCAATTTTTTTATTAATTTACTACTTTTCATTTATATTTTATAAGATAATATAAAAATGTA